TCCTCGTCTAGCTAAACTATAAAAAAGGAACTCTGTCCTTTTTTTTTATTCTTTTTTTTTTTTTTTTCAAAAAAAAAGAAAATTAAATTTAATAATTTATAATTTAATTTACCTATTTGGATATTTGTAAACAGAATAAAAAACCTATTCTATTTACAAATGTATTTTCCAAAATTTTTAATTTTCAATAATAATAATGAGACTTAATTAGAATTAAGCTAGAATTTGAGACCAAGTTTTATGGCAATTTCAAAAAACCTCCGTTTTTCGCAACATTCCTTAAAAAAAAGTTTCCGTTAAACTAAAAGAATAAGGGGAAGGAAGAAAGCGAATCGATGTACTAATTCCCCATCCTCAAATTAGTCCTTCCCAAGGATTGTTGTCTCAATGAATAATTGTAGGAGTTAAATCTTGATAGAATTAAAAAAAACTATGAAAAAAATCCATAATTTTCTTATTTATAGGATTAAACAAAAGGATTCGCAAATAAAAGAGCTAATGCTACAACCAGGCCATAAATTGTTAAAGCTTCCATAAAAGCCAAACTAAGCAATAAAGTACCTCGTATTTTTCCTTCTGCCTCAGGTTGTCTCGCGATACCTTCGACAGCTTGACCCGCAGCTGTACCTTGACCAACTCCAGGTCCAATAGAAGCAAGCCCAACAGCCAACCCAGCAGCAATAACCGAAGCAGCAGAAATCAGTGGATTCATGATAAGTTCCTCACACCAAAATAAAGAAATAGTTAATGATACAATCATCCGATGATTTAGGACTTAATTATAATTAAGTCATCGCTAAGATTCATCTAGCCAAAAAAACAAAAAACTTAAATTGAACTAATATAATAATATTATTGAATCAAAGAATTACTTTGATATTAGTTCCTATCCACGGGATAAAAAAAAATATATATATATATATACGACTTTTTTATGCCATTTCTTTTTTGTGAACCATTATTTGAATTCTTCGTTCTTTTTTTATCACTTTTTTCAGCCAATTAACATATAAAAAGGAAGAACTTCTAATGGAATCCCTATCTACATCGAAATTCACAAACGTAGTGGGACAGATTATATAGATCTTTAACTCATATATACCTAGTCAATATCAAATATCACATATACAAGTGTTTCTTACATAGCGTAAACCAACTATTCTATAATTGGGCTAACAACAAATAAAAAAAAGTTAATGATGACCCTCCATAGATTCACCTATATAAGCCGCAGCTAAAGTGGCAAAAATGAGAGCTTGAATCCCGCTTGTAAATAATCCAAGGAACATGACAGGTATAGGAACAACTAAAGGTACTAAAGAAACAAGAACAACAACTACTAATTCATCGGCTAATATATTTCCGAAAAGTCGAAAACTAAGTGATAGGGGTTTTGTAAAATCTTCTAAGATGTTAATGGGTAAAAGAATTGGAGTTGGTTGAATGTATTTACTGAAATACCCTAATCCTTTTTTGCTAAGACCCGCATAAAAATAGGCTACTGATGTGAGTAAAGCTAAAGCAACCGTCGTATTTATATCATTCGTTGGTGCTGCTAACTCCCCTTGAGGTAACTGGATAATTTTCCACGGTAAAAGGGCTCCTGACCAGTTAGAAACAAAAATAAATAAAAATAGGGTTCCAATAAAGGGAACCCATGGACCATATTCTTCTCCAATCTGGGTTTGACTCACGTCTCGAATGAATTCAAGGATAAATTCAAAGAAATTTTGGCCGTCAGTTGGAATGGTTTGGGGATTGCGAACCGCTATAACTGCGGAACCTAATAAGATAGCAATTACAACCCAAGAAGTAATAAGGACTTGGGCGTGGACTTGGAAACCGCCTATTTGCCAATAGAAATGTTGGCCTACTTCGACACCAGATATCTCATATAACCCTTCGTTTATTAGTGTGTTGATGGAACATGATAAAACATTCATATTGCCCTCTGACAGAAAAAATAACTTTAAATTATTTTGATTCAAGATCCCCTTTTTTACTTAATTTACTTTAATTTTATATTTTAGTTTTGGATACCAACTAAACTAATCACACAATATCCCCAGTTTTTTTATCTCTTTTTCTTTTGTATGATTCAGGAGTAGTAACCGATTTTATAAATCGAAATACAGGGAGCCCCTCCCTCAAAAAAATTTTGATTTATTTATCTTATTATTAATCAAGAATTTTGTATATAGCTAGAACGACCCTCACAAATTGCGAATACTAATTTGTTAAGAATGAATCGAATTGAAGCTATAGCGTCATCATTTGCTGGAATAGAAATATCCGCGATATCGGGATTACAATTTGTATCGATTAAAGAAATGGTTGGAATTCCCAAAGTGATACATTCTCTAAGAGCGGTATATTCTTCTTGCTGATCGATGATGATTACAATATCGGGCAAGCCCGTCATATATTTAATCCCGCCTAGATATGTTTCCAAGCGAGATAATTGTCTCTTCAACACAGCTGCATCCCTTTTCGGAAGACG